AAACCACTTGATTCAAGAACAATTACCAATTACTAAGATTCCGTTTTGATTGAAAGTAGCGAAGCTTCCTTCATTTTATTTTGCTTAGACAATAACTAAAAATCCTAAAGGGGTTGAGAGTAATGATTTTCATATATTCAAAAAAATATATTTATCTATTCTCTGTATATTAAAATACTACATTACATACAGTATATATATATAAATATAATATCTGTGATTATAATATATAAATAAAAAAAAGAAAATAGAATAATTATTCTATACTCTAAATAATTTAAATAATTGAATCGAGAAATTTTTTCAATGCAATTTTGAACGAAACTTTCAGATAAACAAATGGTATTCAATCATTCATATAATAAATAAACATATCTACATCAACCCACACACGACCCTATATTGATTTAATTCAATTAATTCAATTAGAAGGGTATCAAAAAATAGGTAACCTCTTCTTTTTTTTTGTTTGTTCAATAAGGTCATGAAAAATTTCTACTTAATTTATCTTTTATTTTACATAGAATGGATTTGCCTGGACCAATACATGATTTTCTTTTAGTTTTTTTGGGATTGGGTCTTATAGTGGGAAGTCTAGGAGTGGTATTACTTACCAATCCAATTTTTTCTGCCTTTTCGTTGGGATTGGTTCTTGTTTGTACATCCTTATTCCATATTCCATCGAACTCCCATTTTGTAGCTGCTGCACAGCTCCTTATTTATGTGGGAGCAATAAATGTATTAATTGTATTTGCCGTGATGTTTATGAATGGTTCAGAATATTACAAAGATTTCTATCTTTGGACTGTTGGAGATGGAGTCACTTCACTGGTTTGTACAAGTATTTTTTTTTCATTAATTACTACTATCCCAGATACGTCATGGTACGGTATTATTTGGACTACAAGGTCAAACCAGATTATAGAGCAGGACTTGATAAATAATGGTCAACAAATTGGGATTCATTTATCAACAGATTTTTTTCTTCCATTTGAACTTATTTCGATAATTCTTTTAGTTGCCTTGATCGGTGCAATTGCTATGGCTCGTCAGTACTAAATATTTCGAAATTTAATAATATAAAATTATATTAATTAAATTAATATAGACTTGTTCTTTTCTTCTTTAAAATATTTTTTTTTTTTTATTGTTCATGTTCATGTATAAATATATAAAGATAAAGTATAAAAAAAATGAAAAAAAAAAAACGGAATTTTTCTATATTTATATCTATTGAATCGGTTAAATTGTTGTTCATATTGAAATGAATCGAGATTGATGAGGAGTTGTTCAATGATGCTCGAACATGTACTTGTTTTGAGTGCCTATTTATTATGCATCGGTATCTATGGATTGATTACAAGTCGAAATATGGTTCGAGCGCTTATGTGTCTTGAGCTTATACTGAATGCAGTTAATATAAATTTCGTAACATTTTCGGATTTATTTGATAGTCGCCAATTAAAAGGAGACATTTTCTCGATTTTTGTTATAGCAATTGCCGCTGCTGAAGCAGCTATTGGATTAGCTATTGTTTCATCAATTCATCGTAACAGAAAATCAACTCGTATCAATCAATCGAATTTGTTGAATAAATAGGGTTTATCAAAAAAAAATATAGAGTATCTGCCAATAAAAAAATGGGTATGTGCAGCATATAGTGCTATTTGATAAAATGTAATAAATCAAAGTATCTTGGCCTTCTTTCATGAGCAGATCCAGAAGTAGATTGATTCTGGTAAATCTACTAAATCATTGATTCATCTGGTGTCTACAATATATAATTAATTTACTACTTTACTAGATCGAAATTTTATGATGTTAAAAAAAATTATAGATCCAATGTCACATTCAGTAAAGATTTATGATACATGTATAGGGTGTACTCAATGTGTACGAGCTTGCCCCACAGATGTATTAGAGATGATACCCTGGGACGGGTGTAAAGCTAAACAAATTGCTTCTGCTCCAAGAACAGAAGACTGTGTAGGTTGTAAAAGGTGTGAATCCGCTTGCCCAACCGATTTTTTGAGTGTCCGGGTTTATTTATGGCACGAGACAACTCGTAGCATGGGTCTAGGTTATTGATACGTTCGAGAAAATTCTACTTGAATCCATCATTTTTTATCTTTACCGACAAAACCCGTACTCGAGAAAAGAAAAAATTATTAGTTTTATTATTATATATATTTCTTTTCTCGAGTACGGGTTTTCGGGTCAAAGTCAAAGTAAGTGTATCTTGTTTTTACCACGAATGATTTTCCTTGGTTAACTATAATTGTTGTTTTGCCGATATTCGCGGGTACTTTCATTTTCTTTTTCCCTCATAGAGGAAATAAGGTTATTAGGTGGTATACTATTTGTATATGCCTATTAGAACTACTTCTAATGGCCTATGTATTCTGTTATCATTTCCAATTGGATGATCCATTAATCCAATTGGAGCAAGATTATAAATGGATCAATTTTTTTGATTTTCATTGGAGACTGGGAATTGATGGGCTTTCCATAGGACCCATTTTACTCACGGGATTCATCACTACTTTAGCTACTTTAGCGGCTTGGCCAGTTACTCGAGATTCAAAATTGTTCCATTTCCTTATGTTAGCAATGTACAGCGGCCAAATAGGATTATTTTCTTCGCGAGATCTTTTACTTTTTTTTATCATGTGGGAATTAGAATTAATTCCTGTCTACCTACTTTTATCCATGTGGGGAGGGAAGAAACGTTTGTACTCAGCTACAAAGTTTATTTTGTACACCGCGGGGGGTTCCATTTTTCTCTTAATGGGAGTTCTAGGTATGGGTTTATATGGTTCCAATGAACCAACATTAAATTTTGAAACATCAGCCAATCAGCCGTATCCTGTGGCATTGGAAATACTATTCTATTTTGGATTTCTTATTGCTTATGCTATCAAATTACCGATTATACCTCTACATACATGGTTACCAGATACCCATGGGGAAGCCCATTACAGTACATGTATGCTTTTAGCTGGAATCTTATTAAAAATGGGAGCATATGGATTGGTTCGTATCAATATGGAATTATTACCCCATGCTCATTCTATATTTTCTCCCTGGTTGATGATAGTAGGTGCAATTCAAATAATCTATGCAGCTTCAGCATCTCCGGGTCAGCGTAATTTAAAAAAGAGAATTGCCTATTCCTCTGTATCTCATATGGGTTTCATAATTATAGGAATTAGTTCCATAACTGATACAGGACTCAACGGGGCCCTTTTACAAATGATCTCTCATGGATTTATCGGTGCTGCACTTTTTTTCTTGGCAGGAACGAGTTACGATAGAACACGTCTTGTTTATCTCGATGAAATGGGGGGAATAACTATCCCAATGCCAAAAATATTTACAATGTTCAGTAGCTTTTCGCTGGCTTCTCTTGCATTGCCTGGAATGAGTGGTTTTGTTGCAGAATTTGTAGTATTTTTTGGATTAATTATGAGCCAAAAATTTCTTTTAATGCCAAAAATACTAATCACTTTTGTAACGGCAATTGGAATGATATTAACTCCTATTTATTCATTATCTATGTTACGTCAGATGTTCTACGGATATAAGCAATTTAATTCTCAAAATTCGCATTTTTTAGATTCTGGGCCGCGGGAACTATTTCTTTCAATCTGTATTTTTCTACCCGTAATAGGTATTGGTATTTATCCGGATTTCGTTCTCTCACTATCAATTGACAAGGTAGAAACTATTATATCTAATTATTTTTATAGATAGTTAGTTTTTATTTTATAATTTGATAATAAAAAAGTGAAAAAAAAAGTTAAAAAAATGAATTTACTTTAACTTAATAAAATAAACTTACTTTAATTGTAATCAAATATTTTTGTAGTTTTTGAAAATCATTTGACTTGATTCAAATGATTTTCAAAAACTCGTACAAACTTTCGTTATCTATGCCATTCCTATTATGTATTTGATATTCTATTCGTAACTGCTTTTTTTTTTTCAATTAAATGTTAATGCGAATGAACCATAACTATGCAGCCCTATTCCTAATAGATTGACTCCAAAATAGCATATCCAAATTATAAAAAATCCTATAGAAGCCACAATTGCAGAATTTGAGCCTTGCAAATTTTCATTTGTTCTAGTATGTAAATAAATTGCGAATATTGTCCAAGTAATAAATGCCCAAGTTTCTTTTGGGTCCCAATTCCAGTAGGATCCCCACGCTTCATTAGCCCATACTGCTCCCGAAAGAATACCTATGGTTAAAAATAGAAAACCGAGACTAATGACACGAGAACTCCAACAATCCAATTGCTGAATTAATTGATGCCTGTGATAATTTCTAAACGAAATAAAACAATTGTTTTGTAAAACATGGCTTATTTCATTCACGTATTGAATTTTACCAAATGAAAATGACCAAAAATGGTTGTTTTTACATTTTAATTTTTGTTTTTTCTTTTTTCGAAATGTAATGGCTAGAAGAGCTACTGATAATAATGATCCGCAGAGAAGAGATGCATAGCTCAATACCATCATACTTACGTGCATCATTAACCACTGTGATTGTAGAGCAGGTACTAATATTGTGGATTGATGCATTTCAGTTAAAAGACCTGAGGTGGCAAATCCTTGAGTCAAAATAGCACTGGGTGCAGTTATTGCACTTAGAAGATTTTTTTGTTTTCTAAAAAAAGGAAGCATATGAATAATGGATAAACTCCATGAAAGGAACATTAATGATTCATATAAATTACTTAAGGGTAAATGCCCCGAATAAATCCAACGAATAACTAATAATCCTGTTATACATAAAAAAGCGGCTACCATTCCTTTTTCCGACGAATCATATAATCCTACGATTTCGTGGACTAATAAGTTAATCAAATAAATCGTCAGTACGATTGAAACAATCGACAAGGAAATGTGAGTTAATATATGTTCTAAAGTAAAAAATATCATAAAAAATCCTAAAAAGGATATCCTCCAAGAATGGAATGGAGATCTTAAATTATATTCTATCCATTATAGGAATTATTATAGTATTTATTTTACTAGTATTTCTTTTTTAGAAATATGCCGCTACTCGGACTCGAACCGAGATGCTCTAGCACTGCTTCCTAAGAGCAGCGTGTCTACCGATTTCACCATAGCGGCTTGCTCGAAATCATAATAGCCCATTCATTTTTAATCGTCGAGATTGGAGGAGTAAATTCAATGCAATATTTATTTTGCCGAAAGATTCAAAATATCCTCTAAATTACTATTTAAACGTTCAATAATCATTACCTTACTTAATTGTAGTGTGAGGTCGGGCTATTGTTGTTAGTTTTAAAACCGCACTTAATAGTTTTTCATGTGGTTTAAGTTCTTGTAAAATTTTAGAATTGTAAGGAGGTTAAAAATGTTTGTTGGATAGGTTGAAAACTGGATTAACCATAAATTGCCAATTGCTAGGATTTAAATTGTACCCATAATGCGTGGTACTATTTATCAAACTAATTAAGTATTAGTCAAATCAATTAGTAGGTTGTAGATATACCAGTGAAAATTTGTCTTCAATATTTCTAAAACGATTTTTCATTATGGAATGCATATTGTGCTTTATGGATAGGTATCTTAATGTATTCTATAGTTAAAGTTAAGTTAAAACATAGAATATATATTCGGCATCCAGAACCCAATAAGCCTTTTTAAAAGAAAAATATTATTTTTGTGAAAAGTGAATCGATGGGGAAAATAACAATCCCCATACCACAAAAACCCACTAAGGAGACAGAGAAAACTTTGTAAAGAGAAAAATAATATATTGTGCCTAATTTTTCGAGCCTTTGTCTAGTAGACACAAAAATGTTATCCTACAACATACGACAATAGAAAATTGCATCTCATTAAGTTTACCATATTAATGGTAATTTCTTATCTTATAAATTATCGAATTCGTTGGTTCATATCGATTAAGATTATTCCAAGACTTTTCCAAGTCTTTATTATATATTATATAATATATTACTTGTTTGTTGTACAAAAAAGCTTTTAGAATTCCCGGTCGAAAGGGATTTTGCTAAAGAAAAAGCTTTTATTCCTGTCCAATACACTTTATTTTTCCAAAAAATTTTACGAATATGCTTTTGGACATAGACATACGCTTTTTTTGAATCGCCATTCAAAAATGCAGAGGTTATTCATTTTATAGTTAAATGTGGAAGACATTTATTGTTCAAAAAAATAGATAATTTTTTTATTACTAAAATTTACATACAATATTTTGAAGAACGAATTATTTATACTGACTAGTATTATATATATATAACGATATTCGAATGAAGATATTTATATATACATGGTATTCATGGCTATAGAAATCGAGTTGCTTTCCATTGGTAAAAAAGAATAAAAAAGAGTTTCAATTGTCTATTTTTGCCATGTTGCATTTCATTTAATTTAAAAAAAGAAATCAATAAGAACCCTTACCTAATACCTAATTTAAGAAAACTAGACTGTAAAACTCTTTCTATTATTCTATTAATTGTAATTGATCGAGGATCAAGAAAGTATATCTAATCTAATAAAAATTAGAAAAAATGAGTATCCATTAGTAATAAATTTAACGATATGTTATTTTTACCAGAAATTTTTATTATTTTATTATTGCAGCTCTGTGCAAACTGGAGTGATGAGTAACAAATCGACGAACATCAATAAAATTAATCACAAGTATAAGTTTAAGTTGCTTTATTGAAACAAATATAAGCAACTCACTCAGTTTCCCAACGGACTAGTTCACAACCGATTAATGATTCCGAATTCTGAATTCCGAATCAATTAACGAAAATAAGAAACTAATCTCCTTGTTTTTTTGTTTATCGGGTTTAGTTATTGGTGGATCATAGGATACTCGGAATCAAGTACTTTTTTTTTCATAATTTTTTTACTTGTTTTATGTATATAAACTTAATTATTGTAATAATGATTGATAATATTATATTCTCTATGTTCATATATCTAAATCTTTAATTAAAAAAAAAAAGAATAACTTTATCAGACTTAATCGTTTTTATTTGACTATTTGGAAATCATCAGAATTCTTAATTCTATTTCTATATTTATATTAATTCTATTAATATTAAAGTCTTTTCATATCTTGATTTTTTTTGCTCCGTTCTAAATATAAAAGAGTTGGTGAATCGTAAACAATTTAACAATAAAAAAAGGTTTATTTTTTATGGAATATACGTATCAATATGCGTGGATCATACCTTTCGTCCCCCTTCCGGTTCCTATAGCAATAGGGGTAGGCCTTTTTCTTTTCCCGGCGGCAACAAAAAATATTCGTCGTATATGGGCTTTTCTTAGTGTTTTATTACTAAGTATCGTTATGATTTTTTCCGCCAATCTGTCTATTCAGCAAATAAATGGCAGTCCATCCTACCAATATGTATGGTCTTGGACCCTAAATAATGATTTTTCTTTAGATTTAGGCCACTTAATAGATCCGCTTACTTCCATTATGTTAATATTAATAACTACTGTTGGAATAATGGTTCTTATTTATAGTGACAATTATATGTCTCATGATCAAGGCTATTTGACATTTTTTGCTTATATTAGTTTTTTTAACGCTTCGATGCTGGGATTAGTTACTAGTTCAAATTTGATACAAATTTATATTTTTTGGGAATTAGTTGGAATGTGTTCGTATCTATTAATAGGTTTTTGGTTCACACGACCCCTTGCCGCAACTGCTTGTCAAAAAGCGTTTGTAACTAATCGTGTAGGGGATTTTTTTTTATTTTTAGGAATCTTAGGTCTTTATTGGATAACGGGGAGTTTTGAATTTCGGGATTTATTTGAAATAGCCAATAATTTGATTGATAATAATGGGTACAATTCTTTATTTCTTACTTTGTGTGCTTCCCTATTATTTGTCGGTTCGGTTGCCAAGTCTGCGCAATTCCCTCTTCATGTATGGTTACCTGATGCTATGGAAGGCCCTACTCCTATTTCGGCTCTTATACATGCTGCTACTATGGTAGCAGCAGGAATTTTTCTTGTAGCTCGACTTTTTCCTCTTTTTACAGTCATACCTTACATACTGAATATAATTTCTTTGGTAGGTATAATAACAATACTATTAGGAGCTACTTTAGCTCTTGCTCAAAGAGACATTAAAAGAAGTCTAGCCTATTCTACAATGTCGCAATTGGGCTATATTATGTTAGCTTTAGGTATGGGATCTTATCGAACTGCTTTATTTCATTTGATCACTCATGCCTATTCGAAAGCATTATTGTTTTTAGGATCTGGCTCCATTATTCATTCAATGGAAACTATTGTTGGGTATTCCCCAGATAAAAGCCAGAATATGGTTCTTATGGGTGGTTTAAAAAAATATGTCCCAATTACAAAAATTTCATTTTTTTTAGGCACGCTTTCTCTTTGTGGTATTCCACCTCTTGCTTGTTTTTGGTCCAAAGATGAAATTCTTAATGATAGTTGGTTGTATTCACCCATTTTTGCAATAATAGCTTGTTTCACAGCAGGATTAACTGCATTTTATATGTTTCGGATGTATTTACTTACTTTTGAAGGTCATTTAAATAGTAATTGTAAAAATTACAGCGGCAAAAAAAATAATGTGTTCCATTCAATATCTATCTGGGGAAAAAAAGGACAAAAAGTAAAAAAAAATAATTTGATTTTATCAACAATGAATCATAATCAAAGAATTTCTGTTTTTTCGCAAAACGTATATCCTATTGTTGGTAATGTAGTAACCAATATGATGGGGCCTCTTATTACTATAAAAAATTTTTCCAATAAAAAAATTTCCACATATCCTTATGAATCGGACAATACTATGTTATTACCACTTCTTATATTGGTCTTAGTTACTTTGTTCGTTGGATCCATAGGAATTCCTTTGGGTCAAGGAATAATTCATTTAGATATATTATCCAGATGGTTAACTCCATCAATAAACTTTTTACATTCAAATTATGATTTTGATTGGGATGAATTTGTGATAAATGCTATTTTTTCAGTCAGTATAGCATATTTCGGAATATTTATAGCGTTTCTTTTCTATGGGCCTGCTTATTCCAATTTTAATAATTTGAACTTCATAAATTTATCTGTTCAAATGGGTCCTAGGAGAATTATTTGGGACAAAATAATAAATATTATATATAATTGGTCATATAATCGTGGTTACATAGACGCTATTTATACAAAAACCTTAACTAGAGGTATAAGAGGGCTGGCAGAACTAAGTTATTTTTTTGATAAACAAGTAATTGATGGAATTACGAATGCTGTTGCTATTCTAAATTTATTTGTAGCAGAAATTATAAAATATGTAGGCGGAGGACGAATCTCTTCTTATCTCTTCTTTTACTTATTTTATGTATTTATTTTTATAGTAATTTACTGTATTTTAAATTGACTTTAAATCAAAAGTTTTTTTTATTTTTTCTTCAAATTCTCGGTAATCAGTAGTAAGGGCAGTAGGAAGAGCGATATCATGAAGTTTGTTTATCCAAAGAGTTTCGATAGAATCTTCTATCGAGTTTATTAAATACTCGTTCATGTTTGAACCTGAATACAATTCTTTGATTGTTCCACGATGGGGTCCATTCAAAAGAGGATCATATATTTTAGGTAAGCATTCTTGTTCAGTCTCATCATTGCACAATCTAGTTCTTTTTTCGAGTACATCCATAGCAAGAGACCCCTTGTCTAGAGCTTCAATTCGATTGATAAGTTCGTTGATGAGGTTGTTTCGTTTTTGTTCATTGGTATAAAACCAATGATTATACAGTTCTGCTGGGGATAGCTTTTCTGTCGTGCACAAAAGCATCTTCTGTTGTATCATTTCAAAAAACGTTGACAAACTGGGCGGATATGTAAAAGATATTCTTTGTTTTCCATCACTTGGGCATGTATAAAAAAAATGTTGTGACATTTCAGTTCTTACGGCGTTTTCAAATAGATCATTTTTTATATAGCGCAA